GTTCCTTTCCCCAGACCCCTATCCTAAGGGGGGAGGAGCTGTAGAGAAGGCAACCGCCCTCGACCCGGAGGGGAGCTATCTAAAGAGCTCTAAAGAATCGTTAAGGGTCTTTTAAGAAGCCTTAAGGATAAAGAAAAAGAGAAGTAATAGGAGTATAATAAGGATAGCTACCATAAGAACTGATAGAAGAGTTCCGACCAACAAGAGAAGAGATAGAGTAACGAAGGAAAGCTACAAACTAGCTCTTTGTTAAGCGAGATCGAGATCGCTTCCGCTCCGGGCAGTGAAGAGAGAATCCTTTTCCGTCTTCTCTCTTGCTTTCGTTCCTCTATCCGTGGTAAGAGTGAATCCCTTTCGGTATCCTCACTTGATCTAACCGGCTGCTTTACTTACTTGATCCAAATCAGACTTCGGACCCTTACAGTCTGGAATAACTTAACTTTATCATTCCTCCCGTAGCCTCCCCTGTAATGTAAAGTGCTTTTTATCCTCCACATCTGGCTTCGTTCCTTTACCTGCGATAAAGCGGCTTAACACTTCTCGATAAGGCTCATCCTCTTTCTTCTTCGAGAATGCCTGAATCGTGAGACTTGTAGGTTCCGGTGGTAGAAGGCTATACAATATGTGACCTTCTTCACCAGGATAAGACAGCGAGAGTAAGAAGCCTCTTTATTGCTATGCATCAATTCCTCAAGATAAAATAGTTTGGAAAAAGCTTTGAACGCCCTTCCTTCTGATCCCTTGCCTTAAACGATCGATCTTGGGGCTTACCTTTATCAAAGCAAAGGGCTTAAACAACTTTCTTTATCAATTTTCCCCTTCACCAAGAAGAAATGCTTATTGCTCTTTGACTCATATCAAGCGGCTTAAACGCTACTTTTTCTATCAAGCTCGCTTTCCTCTCGCGCACTTGAGAGTACCTGTACCTTGCCTTCCATTAATAAAGATTCAAAGTAAAACCGAGGAAAAGACGGATACGGATAAGCCAAGCTTGCTCTCTGCATCCTGCTTAGCGTCCTCTTCGAATTCTTTCTTGAATCTAAAAGCCTTCAATCTCTTAGTATCCCTTCTTTCTTTCTTTCTTCATCTTCCTTAGAAAATCGATCGAGAAACCTAAGGCCCAATAGTGCTGAGTCCCCGAGGGGATGCGAGCCGGTAACCTTTCTGCCTAAGATCCTAAAGAATAGTTTTGAAGTTAGTGAGAATTCACACTTGACTGAATTTGAAATTGAAAAAGTGTTCAGTTCAATTAAAAAAATAGAAAGTTATAACATTTTTATTTATCATACATTCCACCTACACGAACAAATGAAAAAATTAAATGGCCTCATTGGCCGAGGCACTGACACATTCGTATATTAATAACACCCGCTTTGTTCTACTTTTATGTCTTATGATTGGTTTTTCCGCTTGGTGGGCTTATCAACTGAGGTAGAGTGGTTCAAGGTTTGTTGCTTAAAGAGCACACATATGGATGTCCTTAAGGGTTTTATTGTGTCGAAGCAGCAACTACTTAAGGAACTTTTTGTAACGGATACTTTCATTCAAGAAATACAAGAGGAAAGGCTAAGGGAGGAAGCAATTCAAAGTTTATTGCAAGAGCAGCGCTTCGATCCTTTGAACAAGTTGCCGGAGCTGCAAGAGGGGCAGAATATATATATATTATTTAGAAAAGAACATCTATGAATGGATTCGCTCCTAGGGCAAGGGCAGAGGTTCTTCTTAAAGAAAGGAAGTGATAGCACAATGATCTACTTACTATGATTAGTGATTAAGTGAGCGTGGCATGCGCAGCGAGTCGGGTAGAGCTTCGATTCATCAATCCATTTTGGTTCACCCTAAGCCGTGAGTCATCAGTCCAAGAACATGGTATAGAGAAGGAGCTTGACTCCGCCGATACACTATGGGAAGGTTCGCTCGCTAGCTATATGCTTAACACATGCAAATCCTGGTTGCTTACTGACTTGATTTTAGTAAGACCAACCTTGGCTTTGGTAAGCGTTAGGCATGTTTTCTTACAAGACTTCGTCATGTTTTTCGCCTGAACATAGAAAATCTAAGGCAACCTTCTATCTGGCCTCTGCCCTTTGAGTTGTGGTTGGCTTGCTACTTTCAATCAGAAAAGGAAGATTGAGCAGTGGCTTTGGAAATAAGACTTGGTGGGCATTGAGGAGTAGTAAGGAATGATAAAGAGTGAAATTCAGTCACCCTCTCCGGTGTCTTTTCTTGAGAAAAATGCTCTGGCATAGATGCCACTACATCATCTATGATCTTAAAGAATGAAGGAGCGAAAGCCACTCGACTGATAAGGAGAGGAGCGAAGCAGAAGATAGGAAAACTCAATATAAAGCCAGGGCGTCCGGTGGATGAAGTCTACCTTTGTGATGTCAGGGCGGAAAAAGAAGTTTGACTTTTTTTTCATATGCTCTTGCGATGCGTACCTGATACAGAGAAATCTTTGCCGCAGCACGAAGCCGTAGTTCATCCAAAGACTACAATTCCATACGTGACAGACTTTTTATAACATTCGACTGCTACGTTCAGGAAAGCTTGAAAGGTAACAAGGTAGTTATGAAGTCAACAAAGAGAGATGCGCGGGTTCCGTTCCCTCTGTCCGGAGGGCTTTCGCTTTATATAGAAGCCCCTCAGCACCCGTACAATCAAAAAAATAGAAATTGAATTCAGTGATTGAGATAGCGACAAGTTAAAGCTGAGAGGACGCACCCATTCCCGAAATCCACTTTAATTAAAGTCTTTTCGAAGGTTATTTAGATCTTAACTGAACTTTTATTGGAAAAGAACTTGACCAACTTCAAGGATAGGTGAGGGATAATCGCCTGTTGTCTCTTTCCTGACCTACTCAATCGAAAGATGCTCACAATCGGATGCCTTTCTCTAAGTCCCTGCTTTGACTGTTCCTTATCTTAGGTCACGGTTTTTTTGGTTTCAATCCATACTTTCCCTTGCAAAGACAAAGACAAGATTTGTCCCACCCGCGGATCTGACCCCCTTGATCTTCCTCTATGATTCGCGCTTTAATAAGCTCACTCGTGCCATTTGACCTCGTCCTATAAGATTCATAAGCCGCTCGACGTCTCTTCTTTTCTTAACGCACAAGAGCGGATATGAACTCAGCAGAAAGAGCGGTAATTGCTCCAACAGCTTCTTCTTGGTTACACATGTCACCGCCCCGAAGAAGAAAAAGAAGGCATTCTTGCAAGGACCGCTTATTCCTATATTATTCCTAATAGACGGCTAATGCCGCGTCTAATCTCACGAAATCGAATTTCTTATAAAATATATAAAAGCATCCGAACTCGCATTCTAATGTGCTAGCGACCCCTCCTTTAAAGCGAAAAAGGTAAAGGCAGCAGCTCGGGAAGCTTCTGTCGTGCGTCTTCCTACTGAGTTCGAGTTCAGGTCTTGAACCTTACAGTTCTGGCTCTTTCACTGATTACCAGCTTATGACACGCGGGTCACTAAGGCTCTACGCTTAAAGGGGGAATTTCCCCGGGCCTGCCTTTCTTAGGTCTGATCATCGAAAGAAAGACGAAGGCATAGGCGAGGACTGATTATGGGCAAATCGATCGTTTCTAAATAAGGATAAGGACTTTCTCTTCTTCTTATAGTTCAACATTCTACCTGCGTCAGAAAGCTTTCTCAATCTTCAATCTCAACAGATTCAACCTTCACTGGACCACGTCAAGCCTTTCCTCCACCACCAGCGACAACTAAGGCTTCACCCGAAATCGAGTTCTCGGTCTTACCTAGCCTAAAAGAGAATCGAATCCCTTAACCCTTGGAGAGGAATCAGAAAGGTAGTTCCTTTGGCGAGATTCTTCCCCACACCCGTTCGGTAGTCTACTGAAGTTACTTAACTCTTTCCCCTCCGATCCGTGGCTAGCTTTGCTTGCTTCCCCCTTCCTCTGGAAAGACCTTGATTCAAAGTAAAGGAATAAGAATAGCCGAATCGCTATCTCTGGAACCAAAGTATTACTATGAAGACTTGACTAAAGTCCTAATGGTTTGACCTTTCAACCACCTACAGGTCCTATTCCGACAACACAGAAAAAGGGCTCTCTCCTTACTCAGCTCAGGATTTTCTTGACTTTGGGACTGAGCTAATATTTTCATCTTTGATGACGTGTGCAAAGCTGTATCGAATTTCGAAAGAAGTGGAATCAGTCTTCTCCTTTGAAGGATTCCTACTCGCAGGCTAACTAGTAGAACTATAAAGCCCTAAACGCCCTTCGTTACGCCCCGCTCCGCACCTTAAGGGGAGAAAGCTGGTTTTGTTGGGTTCCATTTTCATATGCTTAATAACACATGTGATTGGAGAAGTAAAGCACCTGGTTTTTGTCCTCTTATTCCGGAGGTGAGAAACCTTTTTCCCAACCTGATCTATCAGGCGTAAACTTCTTTCGTAAAGCACTGTTCAAGCTAGTGCAAGGAAGAAGGTGAGGAATCAGGCGGCGAAGAATCAGAAAGAAGGTCTCATTCCAGTTTGATTTCCATGCCTGCAGGAAAGATAGAAGATCGAGAATGCCGAACTAGCGGATGCAGAAAGCAATTGAAGGCGTTCTAGTTTGTTCAATGTAGTTTGAAGACCTACAACAAGAGGACCCCTATAAAGCCCAACGTTGCCAAAGATCAGGAAGCTCTTTGTTATGAAGAAGCCACAAATAAATCAGAGGAAAATTATGGTCTAAAGCATCTAGGGGTTGGCCCTTTACCTTATCCTTATTACGGCACCCTAACGCTATAACATTATGCGTGTGTAGATCCTTGACAACACAGAGGAAGTTGGAATAAAGATGGCATAGCTTTGGCGGTCATCACAAAGTTGTCCAACCAATCAAATTTTTTGAGAGATGAGACAAATGCAGCCGGATTGCTCGTCATATGATGGGTAGCCTCACTGCTTAATGGGTGGTATAGTCTTTTCCTTATTGTGTGATTCCCGTTTGGAATCGCCGCCGGATTTTCTGTTTCAAAGAAGTAGGTGGTTGTTAACCACCGAAGTCTAGTTGATGTTTACTTATGTAACTTAACCCCTTATTCTATTTAGATTATAGACTCAGACCGCTATTCCTTTCCTAGAGCTAAGGAGCTAAGCCATATCGCAATTCCTGTATACAGCCATTTCTCTGTAGTAACAAGGCCTGTTCAAAAGATCAGATAGGCGGGGCCTCATATAGCATTGATAGGCAATCCGTGCGGAATCTGTATTGTATAATGAATAGATCTCCTGCCCGTGCCATTCCCTTAATTCTTCTTCTTATGCGCAAAGAACAGTCTGAAATTGGAGTGAAGCCAGCGCTTATGGGCTGAGGGGAGAACAAATGAATTGTATAAGCCCCTATACTCTTCCTTAAGGATTTCCCCCTTCAAAAGCTAGTCTAATCACGGAATAACCTGTCGTATTGGACTTATGATGTACTTTCCTTTATTGAGTAGCTAATTCATACCTGTATCATAGAAGGCAATCAGTTCTCTTCCCTTTTCTTTCTAACTAGACTTGTGTTGTAATAGATAGGATCTTTCCGTAGGTTGAGTTAAGGCAGCAAGCATAGGTGCTTCGGTTTCCGGTAGCAGGTAATAAGGTATGTGTAAAGCAAGTCCGTCCTGGTAGGCGCAGGAGATCAAGCAAAGCATGACGGTCTTCCGTCTAGCATTCCTGTAGTTCAAGAGTGAATAAGGAAGTGCAAGGCTAGCTGGCAGCTGTCTGATGAGGTTCCAACAAGAGAGTCAAAGATCCCTCTCAGCTCTCAGTCAGTTAGCAGGGATTTATTCAATTATTCAAAAATCTTATATAAATAGGCCTGTAATTCTCAATTCCGGGAATAAGGCATAAGAAAGTTGAGTTAAACATCTTCTTACTCCTGAATAACTTAAGGCATGCTTGGGTAACATCTGCTCCAAAAAATGTGCCTGAAAAAAGTACCATCCGTCTTCCCAGCTGCCTCTGCAGTGATATTCGAATTCTTTGAGATCTGTTGAGCCGATTGCCAACTCGAATAGGAGATGAAGTAGTGACCAGGTTAGCTGAGCCAAGCAAGTACTAGAAATGGGTCACAGCATGAAGAGTTCAGATCACCCTCAAAGAGCCAAATCGCACGCGATTTCTGTCTAGCCAGTGATTAATAATAACGCCTTAGCAAGCGCCCAGGATTGCTTAGCAGAAGGGATTTTGCTGGACGACAAACGTCGATTGTAAGCTTATAGGTTATACCTAAGACCATTCCCTCTTCTTGATAGCATTGGTCTCGGAACGCCCTAGCTGGGTAAGTTCACTCTTTGTGCTGGTATATAATTTTTGAAGGTTGGTATAGTTAATCACTTTTGCTTCTTCTCCTCAAGAGAGGAGAATATTTTACAAAAAATGACTGATTAAAGAGCCAACAGTGAGAACACTACTTCCAGCCTTAGCTTGCCTTCTTCCTTGAAATTCAAAGAGTTGTTCCTTTGGTTATTTATATCTTTACTTCTTAAGTTCAGGATCAAAACGGCCAGTGATTAAACCTCTTGTCGACCCGACTCGTTTGGCTTCTGGCTTCCGAAGCGCCAAACCGGCAAATAGTCTTCCAGGAAGGAGTTGTGAAAGAAAAAAGCTGCTTGAGAAAGCAGTGGAGGAATGCGCTCTTAAAGAAATGCCACTAGTGAGTAGCACCCCTACTATGACTTAGAGAAGCTCATCGTCCAGGAGAAGAAAGCACTCTTTATTATAATACTTAACTTAAGACTCTAATTATAATACTATCACCACTCTACTTCCCGTTTAGAGCATGAAAGGGTCCGGAATCATAGGATCGTAACGAGCTTTCTCTCCAATCCACTTGCTTCAGACGTAGTAGGGAACTTAAGGTATAGCTTACGAAGGTTTCCGCCGCAGTTTGTCCCAAAAGGGGGCCGCTGAACGACTGAAAGCCCAACCCAAGGAGTTGAAGTGCTTTTGATTCTTCCTCAAATATGTTAGACCAGTCACCTTCTCGAAGTGCCTTAGAAACCTATTCACTCAAATAACCTGATCACCGATTAGTGGCCGGGCTCATCCTTGCCCGGGAACAAATGCTTCCAGGATGTACTTCCAGGGTCCCGCCGTTACCAGTAGCATGAGATTCCCGAACTACAGGACCCGAGTCATCCATCTTCTTCCCAGTGGCTAGGCACCCGCCCAGCAATGCCTTGTGCGTTCCCCATCCATTAGTAGTTAACTGGGAAATCTAAGCCTGAAACCGCAAGTCAAGTCCTTCAGTCAAGTCAGTCCATCTATTTCCGACTATCGATCTCACTCCAGCCGAGTCCAATCCGAAAAAAAAGAACTTTCATCTGGTGCTGGCTAATCATCTCAATCTCTTGGGTCCTATTAGAATAGGCTGTAGCCGCAAAGAGATAGAGATTCGCATTCGGGAAGGGAACCATAGCAGCTGATAAAGGCAAAAGGTGGAGCCGGAGAAGAACTGGGCTAAGAGCTGGGGCCTTAACTAAGTACTAAAGCTG